GATGAATTGGTCCGCCGGGATACCCTTTAGCGGGGGATCCTTTTTATACCCAAAATTTGGTGAGTAGAAATGAATAGGTCCATACAGGACAAAGGCTATGAATGTGCCAGAAAATGCTATACCGACTGAGGGAATCGCATCTACGAGAAATTTGGACCAATTCTCGGGGTAGTTCTCATAAAAATGGGTCATCGATGGAGTTAGCCATTGAGATAATCTATCAGAACTTATTCCTCCTTGAACAAAAGAAACTCCTATAAATCCAACAAATAGAGTTGATATTCCCAGTGCAAGTAAAGGCAATAGCATTGCATTGTCCGATTCCTTAGGATACAAAGTATCCCCTTTCTCGAAGGGATGAGTGATAACTGGATATTCCATGCTTTTCCTATCAAATTGTTCTATCTTCCCCGGTAGTTGAAATGCTCCTTCAGAGGAAGAGTTATTATTCCCTGTAAATTGCGACATAGAACCCATTGCAGTTCCGGTGAATGCACCAGATTCTTTCTCCCCCCACATAGATATTGAATAAAACGGAATAGGGTCATTATACAAACTTACGCGCAGATTTCCTTCGAAAGCAAGAAAATACATACGGGACATGTAAAATGCAGTGAATCCTGCTGCGAACCGAGCTATCCCCCCAAGAATGGGAGAATATAGCCAACTCCCACTAATAATTTCATCTTTAGACCAAAAACAAGCAAAAGGGGGAATACCACAAAGAGAAAGTGTACCTAAAAGAAAGGTTGTTCCTGTAATTGGCATGTATTTGCTTAAACCACCCATGAGAGCCATATTCTGGCTTTCACCGGGACAATATCCAACAAGGGATTCCATGGAATGGATCACTGATCCAGATCCTAGGAACAATAAGGCTTTAGAATAGGCATGTGTAATCGGATGGAACAAAGCAGCTCGATAAGAATCTGTACCTAGAGCTAGCATCATATAACCTAATTGAGACATAGTAGAATAAGCCAAACCTCTTTTAAGATCACTTTGAGCGAGAGCCATAGTCGCTCCCAACAGAGCCGTTATTCCACCTGTCCAAGAGATGAGATTCATCATGAAAGGTAGAGCTCTGAAAAGAGGAAACAATCGAGCTACGAGAAAAATACCCGCTGCTACCATAGTAGCAGCATGTATAAGAGCTGATATAGGAGTAGGCCCCTCCATAGCATCAGGTAACCATACATGAAGTGGAAATTGTGCGGATTTAGCTACTGGACCTGAGAATAAGAGAAGAGCACACATAATAGCAAGGAATAAACTAACCTCATTACTGGCGATCGATTCGTTAGATCTTCCTAATAAATATCTAAATTCGAAACTCCCTGTTATCCGATAGAAACCTAGGATTCCTAATAATAATCCAAAATCCCCTACACGATTAGTAATAAACGCTTTTTGACAGGCATTGGCTGCACTGGGTCGGGTAAACCAGGAACCTATTAATAAATAAGAACACATTCCTACTAATTCCCAAAATATATATATTTGTACTAGATTAGGACTAATAACTAGCCCCAACATAGAAGCATTGAAAAGGCTGAGATAAGCAAAGAACCTCACATACCCTTGGTCATGAGACATATAATTATCACTGTAGATCATAACCATGATTCCGACAGTAGTAACTAATATTAACATAATGGAAGTAAGTGGATCGATCAAATAACCCAACTCTGAGGAGAAATTCTTCTTAATGGTCCAGGACCATAAATATTGATAGATGGGACCACCGGTAATTTGCTGCAAGAATAGATTGAAAGAAAGGAACATAGCTATACCTAGCAGGGAGATGCTGATAAGAGCCCATATATGACGAAGACCCTTGGTTGCCCTTGGAAAAAGGAATAATCCCAATCCTATGGGTACAGAGGCTGAAAGTGGAAGGAAGGGCACGATCCAAACATATTTAGATAGAAGTTCCATAGAAAGATTGAGTAATCTTTATAAATATAAAGATTTTTATTATTCTTTTCTTCCATTCCTGGTTTCCGATCCACTGGATTGCGAAAGGAACGAATAAAAAAAGGCGTTAACCGGGAGGATGGGATGTGGATATGGATCCCATCCATATATTTCTCCTTCTCCTTCCACAAGTCAAAAGTTCGAGCTGATTCATTATTAACCAATATGAAATGCCAGATGAATAGGAACTATAGTTCCTAACTATTGGTTCGGGTACTCGTCGACGAGATAGAATTGTGCACATCTAAAATTGTACACTTTTCCATACATTATCTTATATCATATAGATTTTTATGAACCAATAGAGATAGAGATATTTGACACTCTTCAGAGGTCTCGCAGAGATATTCATGATGAGACCTGGCAAGAATCAAACCAATTAGAGAGCTATTCCTCCAGTCCCTGATATTTGATCGAATCTGTTCGATACATATCCGCTCTTAATCCACAGTCACTTAAATAATATATACTACATACCAAGGGTGAACAACTCCGAACGGGCCAGATAGGTCTTATGATGTTTGTCACTCCACAAGGATTAGGACCGTATGGATGGACAGAACGTCAAAATGCATATTTATTCTTATTGATTTGTCATAGATCTGCTACAAATATCAGGCATTCCCGTTGGAAAAAAAAAAAAACGTAATTTTTGCAAATTATGAGGATAACGGCAAAGAGCCGGATCTTTAGGTTCCTTTGGGATAATAACGAGAGATATACATACCTATATATATATATATAGGTATATATATATACATATACTTTATATAATAACATGATATATAAAAGATAAAAGATAGAGTACATTTAATATCCATTTTAACATCCATATAGTAAGATCTATCTATCTAGAGAGATATGCACATATATGTTTATCACATCGAAATATATGAATTAAAAAGCATTGTTCATCATGGCAGTTCCAAAGAAGCGTACTTCTAAATCCAGAAAACGAATTCGTAGAAATGTTCGGAAGGGAAAAGCAAATCAGGCCGCGATAAAAGCTCTATCCTTAGCTGAGTCTATCTCGACCGGTCGGTCAAAAATCTTTTATTGCACAACAAATGATGAGCCCTCTGGATCATCTAAATCCACATTCATCAATGAATAAAATGATTCACAATATGCTCCCCCTAGTAGAGAAGACAGCAATGGGGTAGAAATCATTCTCCGATTCGATGCTTGAGGGGTCGGACAGATAAAAAGAACAAATCATGATTTGGTTCCGCTACAGCATTCATTCATGGCCGATATGGGGAGAGGGGGATCTTAATTCTTCCTATTCTTAACCCATTAATCTTCCATCCTTCTTTTCCTGCTAGGGAAGTCTTAAGGTTCATCATTCTTAATAAGAATCCTGGATCAGCTTAGCATTACCATTATTTCTATTTCTGGTAGCTTTACCTCATCAACATCTTCTTAAATATATCTATCTAATATATTATATAGATATAATATATACATATATATTTATATATATATGTATTTAGATAAGAAGAACCTCAGAGCATATTATTTAAATTTGAGATAGCTATAGAGCTATGGGATCATCTGAGTATAGTATTCCCGGAGTCACCTACCCATTTTGGTCGACTGGAATCTATGTGTCACTCGAGTGAATTCTTGCTCGGATCTCGGTGAATAATTACTAATTCTAATATATTGGCTCTTGTTCTTTCTATTCTATTGGGGATATCACGCAATTGCTAGATATAGTAATAGTAACTTAATGGATCCATTTTCACTCTTGTTCCAACAGTTATCTCTTTTATGGTCATATCATATATAGGATTTATATGTATATAAATATATAAAATAAATATATATATCCTATATATGATATGACCATAAAATATAGATTTATATCTGTGTATAAATCCTATATAAAGAAGTGCTTGATTTTTTAAGATGACTCATGGCTAGAGTTATTGTATATCTAGCCATTTGTAACCCATTTAAAGAGCATAGAAACATAATTTTAAGGGGCTGGCCAAATAAAGCCTAGGTGTGTAACCTTGTACGACGTCTTAGCATATCTGATCCCCGTCATTGGATCCCACTAATGAACCTAGCTCTAACTTACTAGAACGTGATTTATGGGGAAGAATCCTTTTTTTTTTTTTTTCACGCACGTTCCAATAGCTCGAGAAACTCTTATTACTAAGCTCGTGATATCATGTCTCATTAAGGGCAAGGATAGTATCCTTTTCCCCTATTCGTAATTACTAAAGCCCGATAGATCATGCCAAAAATAGGTTGAGGAAGAATATAATAAGAAAGGAGATCTAACCCGTCGAAATCGTAATTTCATCCTATTCTGATATTGATATCATTCAATTATTCACAAATCATTATCGGGAAAGTCTCAAGTTACAGCATAAACCCCTTTCCCATGTATCTCTCTTTATTCCATACTCGGGATCTAGCTGCTTCCATTCTATTTATATAATTGATAGAGATCTATTCTATTGTTCAATGATGGAATTTAATGGGGCTCTTCATTCCCCTTCGGAGCAGCGGGATTTGAACCCACGACCTCCACCACCCCAAGATGGCACGCTACCAAGCTGCGCCATGCTCCGTTGTAACGACCAACATCACATTGATTCAATGTCCCAACTTATATTTGGACCATCCCCGATCTGCATTAATTACTCTTCCTGCCAACCCTGTTTTGAGCACATTGACGATCTAGCATAAATAGGCTAGTATAGTCTTTACCGAGCCGCCATGGTGAAATTGGTAGACACGCTGCTCTTAGGAAGCAGTGCTAGAGCATCTCGGTTCGAATCCGAGTGGCGGTATTCTTAGAAAAAGATTCCGCTGATCTCCTTCCTATTCTGTTCAACCCATTTCTATTTCTCTTTTACCTATAGCAGATCATTATTTTCTAGTGACTCTTTCTCATTTATCCTATCATATTTCTCCTATCGATCCTATTTTTAAATAAGATGAGAAAATAGGTTTATTATGATATTCATAACCTTAGAACACATATTGGCTCACATATCTTTTTCTCTCATCTCTGTTGTCACTCTCACTTATTGGGGAACCTTGGTCCATAGAATTGAAGGACTAAGTAATGCGGGAGGAAAAGGCATGATAGTCACTTTTGTCTGTACAACGGGATTATTAGTTACTCGTTGGCTTTATTCAGGACATTTACCGTTAAGTAATTTGTATGAGTCATTCATGTTCCTTTCATGGAGTTCATCTGTGATTCATATAGTTCTAGAAGTACGAAGCCAAAAGAATCGAGGGTTAGGTGCAATCACTGCGCCAAGCGCTATGTTAACTCATGGTTTTGCTACTTTAGGTCTTCCAAAGGAAATGCAACAATCTGCAATGTTGGTACCTGCCCTACAATCCCATTGGTTAATGATGCATGTAAGCATGATATTGCTCAGCTATGCAACCCTTTTGTGTGGATCCCTATCATCAATAGCTTTTCTGGTCATTACATTTCGTAGAAATAAAAGGATTATTTTGCTTCTCGGTGCGAAAGACGATTCATTCATTTGGCCCTTTCCCTCTAGGAATAATTGGTATTTACATGAACAAGAAAAGATTGATTTGCAAAACAATTCTTCTTTGTCATTCACGAATCATCGTAAATGTAAATTGACTCAACAATTAGATTCTTGGAGTTATCGTGTTATTGGTTTAGGCTTTCTTCTTTTAACTATGGGTATTCTTTCTGGAGCAGTATGGGCTAATGAAGCATGGGGATCTCATTGGAGCTGGGATCCTAAGGAGACCTGGGCATTGGTCACTTGGGCCATATTTGCAATTTATTTGCATACCAGGCTGAATAAGGGTTGGCAAGATGAAAACCCAGCAATTATAGCTTCTTTAGGATCCTTTATAATTTGGATCTGTTATTTGGGAGTCGATCTGTTAGGAATAGGTTTGCATAGCTATGGATGGTTGATTCAGCACAGAACTAAAAATAGACTTGGACCCGTGATTTATGGAAGAAAAAGAGTATCTATTTCATAGGGTATAGTTATTATATGGGATTTATAAATGTAATTAGTAACTTGTCCAAGTTATTTCTAATAGCTATCATAGAACGATATGATTATTACTTGAAATAACTTGAGCTACGTCCAAAACAAATTGAATTGCTCATTCTTTCTATCCCATCCTATTCATCTCTCTTCGAGAGATGAATAAGAGAATTTGATCGTATCTCATAGCTATCTAGTTGACAATTTATCTTAAAAAAAAGTAGTAGTTTTATTCGTGGAAGGATCGGAACATAAGAGCTTCTACCTTATTATCCCATAGAGATAGAACTAGATCAGGATAAGGACCAGCACCTATTACTGGCAGAAAAAGACAGATTGAAATAAAAATTTCTCGTGGTCCGGGATCCGTTAAACATGGGTTCGGGACGTTTAAACCCTTATATCCATAGAACATTCGACGTAACATAGATAACAAATGAATAGGAGTTAATATCATTCCAATTGCCATTATTGCAGCAATAATTATTTGAAAAATCAAAGAATATTTACGACTAGTAATTATTCCCAGAAGTACCATAGATTCTGCTACGAAACCACTCATCCCTGGCAATGCGAGGGAAGCCATTGAAAAGCTACTGAACATAGTAAATATTTTGGGCATTGGTATAGCCATTGCTCCTATCCTGTCAAGAAAAAGAGTACGTATCCCATCGTAACTTGTTCCTGCCGAGAAGAAAAGTGCAGCACCAATTAATCCATGAGAAATCATTTGCAAAATGGCTCCGTTGAGACCCGTGTCTGCCATGGAACCAATCCCTATAATTACAAAACCCATATGAGATACTGATGAATAGGCTATTCTCCTTTTCAAATTACGTTGGCTCAGAGAAGTTAGAGCTGCGTAGATTATTTGAACCGCTCCTACTATTACCAACCATGGCGAAAATAGAGAATGAGCATGAGGTAATAATTCCATATTAATTCGAATTAGTCCATATCCTCCCATTTTCAATGGAATTCCAGCCAAAAGCATACATGTACTATAATGCGCTTCCCCATGAGTATCCGGTAGCCAGGTGTGTAAAGGGAGAATTGGCAATTTGATGGCATGAGCGATGAAGAATCCTAAATAGAGTACTATTTCCAGTGATAGAGGATAATATTTATTAGCCAATATATCAAAATCTAATGTTGGTCCATCAAATCCATAGAGACCCATGCTTAAAGCTCCCATTAAGATAAAAATAGAACCACCTGCAGTGTACAAAATGAACTTTGTAGCCGAGTATAGACGTCTTTTTCCTCCCCACATGGATAGAAGTAGGTAAACGGGAATTAGTTCTAGCTCCCACATAAGAAAGAAAAGTAGAATATCTCGAGAAGCAAATAATCCTACTTGGCCGCTGTACATTGCCAACATCAAGAAATAAAACAATCGGGGATTTCGGGTAACTGGCCAAGCGGCTAAAGTGGCTAAAGTAGTAACAAATGACGTCAATAAAATGGGTCCAATAGAAAGTCCATCAATTCCCAGTCTCCAATGAAGATCAATAAGATCTATCCAGTTATAATCTTCTTCCAGTTGGATCAATGGATCGTCGAAATGAAAATGATAACGAAATGTATAGGTCATTAAGAGGAACTCCAATAAGCAGATACCTAGAGTATACCATCGAATTATCTTATTTCCTCTATGAGGTAATAATGGGATTAAGGAACCCGCGGATATAGGCAAAATAACAATTATTGTTAACCAAGGTAAATCACTCATGATGGAAATGTAAGAGATTTTCTATTTAAAAACCCATGCTCAAGATCTCGGGTTGAGTATGGGTTTTTACCAGTGAAAGAAAAAAAAAGGAGAATAACAAATATAAGATCTAACAATTTTTGTGGTCTATATTGATTAGTAAGCTAGACCCATGCTGCGAGTTGTCTCATGCCACAAATAAACGCGTACACTCAAGAAATCCGTTGGACAAGCAGATTCACACCTCTTACAACCTACACAATCTTCTGTTCTTGGAGCAGAAGCAATTTGCTTAGCTTTACATCCTTCCCAAGGTATCATTTCCAATACATCTGTGGGACAAGCTCGTACACATTGAGTACAACCAATGCATGTATCATAAATTTTGACTGAATGTGCCATTGGATATTTTAACTCCCATTAGTTAGGATGTCAGAAGTTCTCAATTTGATAAGATCTCATAATATAGGATAGGCCACTAACGAGATATTATTGATATTGGACGAATCAGTAATTGGTACTCTCAGTGATATTTTGAATGGATATATTTATATCATGTATCTGTTCAGTGAGGCGAAGTTACTTGTATAACTTCGATCTTCCGGATTTTACCAAATCTGGCTCAATCGTGTTAGTCAGATACAATTTGCTAATAAGTTCGATATGGATCGAATAACGTTCTTCATCAATCATAATAATCCATTGATCTCAATCACATACAGATAAGAGGTACATCTGCATAGATAGATAGATAGATATATATCTATCTATATGGATTGATAGATGGATATACCTATTCTTTATTTGTAGATTTTGAAATCTACTTATTCCTGATCAATCCACCCGGAGACCCCATGTGCTCCGTTACCATTTCAACAAATTAAATTGATCGATACGAATCGATTTCCTGTTACGATATATTGCTAAAGCAATAGCTAATCCAACGGCTGCTTCAGCGGCTGCAATAGCGGTAACAAAGATCGAGAAGATGTCTCCCTTTACTTGTCGACAATCAAAATAATTGGAGAACGCTACGAGATTTACATTAACCGCATTCAGCATTAGCTCAAGACACATAAGTGCTCTAACCATGTTCCGACTTGTGATCAGCCCATAAATACCGATAGATAACAAATAAGCACCTGAAATAAGTACATGCTCGAGCATAATTGATCAACTCCCCATTAACCTCGATTGATTCGGATACGAACAGAAGTTCTATAAAGTTTCTTATTTTATATTATCTGTAGGATCACGATATTTGACCCGCTATTTTGCATTCAAACTATTTCCTCTCGGCGAGCTATAGTAATTGCTCCCACGAGGGCAACTAAAAGGATTATAGAAAGAAGTTCGAATGGAAGGAAAAAATCAGTTGATAAATGAGCTCCAATACGTTGAACATTGCTCGTTAAGTCCTGTTCTAAAATTTGATTAGACTTTGTAGTAAAATATATATTGGACCATGATGTGTTCGGGATAATAGTAATTAATGAACAGAAGAGACTCGTACAAACTACTAAAGTGATACCATCTCCGACGGTCCAGAGAGGAACATAATTTGAATCTTTTTGGTTATTCATCAACATCACGGCAAATACGATCAATACATTTACAGCTCCTACGTAGATTAGGATCTGTGCGGCAGCTACGAAATCCGCGTTTAATAATAAATATAATAGAGATATACAAACAAGAACCGGTCCCAATGAAAGGGCAGAATAAATTATATTGGTAAGTAGTACTACTCCCAAACCTCCTAATATAAGACCCAGTCCTATAGGGACAAAAAGAATATAGTGCATCGGTCCAGGTAGATCCATTATGTGCATGGTAAGTTCCAATATTCCTTTTCACAATCGCATTCACTGAACAAAGAGATTACCCTATCCATATACCCTATTTGATACACCGAACATGAATATTCCTACTGCAACTATTTGAATATGTTAATTATATAGACTGATCCATAATTTGATTGGTCAATGATATATCTATTCCAATCAATGATCTACCAATCAATGATATATCATTGGTCATATTTCTAGTGGGATTTTCAATAGGATTACTAATTCCCGGTTTATCAAAAAAAAAAAAAAAAAGAGATAATATATGGTCTCTATCTACCAGTTCTCCCTGATCGGAACTTCATATTGAATCTGGAGAACTGGTAACAGTTCTTGAATCAATATGCCCGTTCATAGTTCTTTCGGACAAAAAAGTTGAACTAAAGATTGTCTGAATTGTAGGATCTCCAATCACCGATATCGGCGAACGCCCTAGAGCAATCTGATCATAATTCAATTCATGACGATCATAGGTCGAAAGTTCATATTCTTCAGTCATCGACAGACAATTTGTGGGACAATATTCAACACAATTTCCACAAAAAATACAAATTCCGAAATCAATACTATGATTTTCTAATCGTTTTTTTCTAATATCTTTTCCAAAGTTCCAATCAACAACGGGTAGATTGATCGGACATACACGGACGCATACTTCACGAGCAATACATTTATCAAATTCGAAATGAATCCGCCCACGAAATCGTTCTGATGGGATCAACTTGTCATAGGGATATTTAATAGTCATGGGTAACCGATTCATGTGATATAGAGTAACCGTAAAGCCTTGACCAATGTATCTCGCAGCTTGTATTGCTCGTTGACTATAATCTATGAATCCAGTCACCATGGAGAACATATGGCAGATATCCTTGAATGGGTCATCATTTCGTATATATTTCTTTCTCTTCATAGATGTAGTCAATCTATCAATTTTGGATGTGCCACAGGACCTATTTTTGAATGATATTTTGTCACAATAAAATAAGTCGGAAAGAAGCTGTCAGTAATAGATTACCTAGAGCAACGGGTAAAAGAAATTTCCGGCCAAGATTCAATAATTGGTCTATCCTCATTCTGGGCAAAGTCCATCTCGCTGTGATAGAAATGAACAAGAATGGATAAGCTTTAGCTAATGTGATAAGGATCCCCGTCGTTATGCCAACGACCTCCATAGTTCCATTAATAGAATCCCATTCAAAATGTTCAAAAATTGGTATGGATGGAATGGAAAAGTTCCAGCCGCCCAAATAGAGAACTGTCACAAACAATGAAGAAGCCAATAGATTCAAATAGGAAGCGACGTAAAATAAACCAAATCTTATACCCGAATATTCGGTTTGATGACCCGCTACCAATTCTTCTTCCGCTTCTGGTAGATCAAAAGGCAATCTTTCGCATTCCGCTAGGGAAGAGATAAAAAAAGCTATAAACCCTATGGGTTGACGCCACAAATTCCATCCCCAAAACCCATACCTAGACTGTGCTTCAACTATATCAACCGTACCTGAACTGTTGGATAATTATAGTCGATGAGAACATCACTGTTCTCATCTCTATTCCGAAACCGTACGTGAAACTTCAGCTTCATACGGCTCCTCAATGGCCATCGAGAAGTAGAAAGAACAATCCTTTGATATTACCTCTGCACCTCGCACAATGGGGGGGGAGAGAGAATAAAAGAGAAAAGAAACATCGAAGTGTTATGAATTGGACCACTGAGATTCTGTCTGCTACAATAACAAGAAAGAGCTTTTGAACCTATCTTGACCTTCACAATTCTTTGTTAGTAACAACTAGGTCCATTAATGAAATACTACAACAATTCCTTCTCCACACTCGGGATCCATATTGAATTTCACTCGAGATTCCGTCAATCACGAATGATACTTCGACAATAGTCTATTGATTGATAAAATCCAAAAAAAAGATTGGATCTTTATCAAGAAAAAAAGAAGGAAAAGAAACAACCTTTATCCATCTTTCCCGTGGGAGAAGGATAGTAGAACTGCGGAAAGGATTACTTCGTTCCTGACAGTCATTCCTTTTTCAGTAAATAGGAACATACTCCAGATCGGGGTTCTGGGGAAGTACTACTTGATCATCCCTACCAACGTCAAGTCCTCATTGTCATCCCATTGATATAGAAACATCTCTCAAAAATAATGTTTCGTTATCTTTCTCACTAATCTTTCATGTATTTTGGTGTTCCTGACCATCTACTTTTGCTCGATCTTCGGTATGATAGTATGAGCTTCATACAGTTCTTCCTTTGCCCCCGCTGTCAGGCCTCAATGACTAATATAGGAAAGGAACTGGGGTACACAGTTTTCACTGGTTGTGCATGCCTTCACTCTTGTACATGGGGGATGGGATTCGATCCTATTACTGCGAATTTGTAAGCTGTTTGATCTCACCCATATGACTATCTAGTTTGTTGATCGGAATGAAGAAAAAATATTCTTCCTTTCCTATTCACCTCCTTTCTCTTCTTCTATGAAGAGGAGAAAAGCTCATATTCTAACGAATCACACGTAGAGATATGGATAACACACATAAAGCTAGAGGAATTTCGTAACTGATGGATTGGGCAGCAGCTCGGAGACCACCTGAGAAAGAATATTTATTATTTGATCCATATCCCGCCATAAGAAGTCCAAGAGGAGCAATACTTGAAATGGCGATCCAGAAAAAAACACCTATGCTAAGATCAGCTAAAACGATGTGGCGGCCAAAGGGAATTACTAAATAACTCAAAAAAATTGGTATAACCACTATAGCTGGTCCAAGGCTGAATAACCAAACATCCCCTCTAGATGGGATAACATCCTCTTTCAGAAGTAGTTTGACCCCATCTGCCAAAGCTTGAATAATTCCCAAAGGACCGGCGTATTCAGGTCCAATACGCTGCTGTATTCCTGCAGATATCTTTCTTTCGAGCCATACAATAACTAATAATCCTATTGCAACTCCCAATATAGGAGTAATAATGTAAATTCTAATCCATATGAGACCAGAGATCTCTTTTAGAAATTCCAGTACAGAAGACAAATTGATAACTTGTTCCTCAGGACCCGTCGTATTAATTACCATTTAACGATCAACCTCTCCCATAATGATATCTATACTACCCAAAATTGTCATGATATCGGCCAATTTCATGTTTTTAACCAGTTGAGGAAGAATTTGCAAATTAATAAGACCAGGTGGGCGAATTTTCCATCTCCAGGGGAAAATGCTATCATCTCCCATTAAAAAGATTCCTAATTCTCCTTTAGGAGCTTCTACTCTCACATAATGCTCTTGCTTTGGTGACTCAAAAGTAGGGGAAGGTTTTTTACTAATAAATCGAAATTCAAAATCATTCCATTCCGAATCTTTGCCTTTATCTAGGCGCCGGGCTTCCAAATTCTCATAAGGTCCTCCCGGAATTATTTTTAGGGCCTGTCGAATAATTTTGATAGATTCTGTCATTTCCCCAATTCGTACCGAGTAACGAGCTAATGAATCTCCTTCTTTTTGCCATTGGACCTCCCAATCAAATTCATCGTAGCATTCGTAATGATCAACTTTACGAAGATCCCATTGTATTCCGGAAGCTCGTAGCATAGGTCCCGATAAGCCCCAATCTATTGCTTCTTCCCTACCAATGATGCCTACTCCTTCAACTCGTTCTAAAAAGATGGGATTACGCGTAATAAGTCTTTCATATTCAGCTACTTTTGGTAAGAAATAATCACAAAAATCCAAACATTTATCTATCCAACCGTAGGGTAAATCTACAGCTACTCCTCCGATACGAAAATAATTATGCATCATTCGCATACCCGTGGCAGCTTCGAATAAATCATATATAAATTCCCTCTCTCTGGAAATGTAAAAGAAAGGAGTCTGTGCACCAATATCAGCCATGAAAGGTCCAAGCCATAACAAATGAGAAGCTATACGACTCAACTCTAGCATGATCACTCTGATACAGCTAGCCCTTCTGGGTACCTGAATATTTCCCAATCTTTCCGGTGCATTTACCGTTACTGCTTCTGTAAACATAGTAGCTAAATAATCCCATCGTGTTACATAGGGGAGATATTGGACAATTGTTCGGTTTTCAGCAATTTTTTCCATCCCTCTATGTAAATAACCTAAGATGGGTTCACAGCCAATAACGTCTTCACCATCTAGAGTAACAATAAGTCGAAGAACACCATGCATCGATGGATGATGGGGACCCATACTTACTATCATGGAGTCTTTTTCTCTAGCAAGCACGGTCATATGTCATTCTCCTCCGATTCGTTCCATAAATGGGTGGAAACAAAGGGATGGTTCATTAATATCCGGGATCTAACAACCAAAAAATTGGAATTTAAAACTTAAATCAACGGGTTTTTAGCCCACGAATACTTAATTGACCTATTAGATACTCGTAACGAAGTATATCTCTCTTGGACAAATAAACCAGAAGTCGCTTACGTTTCCCAAAGATTTGCCACAAACCTCTTTGGGATGAATGGTCTCTTCGGTGCAGTTCCAAATGATGGGTAAGTCTCAGAATTCGATCAGCTAAATAGCATATCTGAGATTCAACGGATCCTTCTTTATGTTCTTCAAGAATCAGAGATGAGCGAATGGGCGCATTTTTTTGCATAAGAACTCTTTTCTCGGGATAGAAAATTGATTCATGGTCAGAAAAAAAAGAAATGAGATCCATTAATTTTTTTATGATCCATAAAATAATTTGTTCCGAACATTCTCATTGAATGACATAGAAAGAATTTCCTTTTTTTTTTTCCTAGAGAAACGGGTTTCTCCAATTTCTATTTGCAGCGGAATACAGATAGACGAGAGATCCCTATATAGATAGGATCAAATAGATCGAATTTAAATGGTAATGCATTAGATTTCTAGTTTTTCGATTCGTTCCATCAACACGGATATGGATGTATTATTAAATATCTATCTGCATACCTATTATTATCCACATATCTATCCATATATCCATTTTATGCGCGAAACGCATAGGTTAGATAGAGATACATAGGTTTATGTTATTTATTATGATCGAATCTCTATTTAATAGATCCCATTTACCAATCTAAAATTAGGGATACATACGTATTCTTAACATAACAGATCGACTCCCATCATTTGTATTGAACCAATATCTATTCATGCAAGCCAGATCCTCTAATCGATAACTAGGCCAAAGAAAACGTTTAGTTATTTGAGTTATATCTGTGTCAAAATGCTGATCTCTTTCCATGAGTTCTTCATAGTTTTGTACGTCCTTTTCGTCGTAAAGTTCTGCATTTTCATATAGATCGTTCTCCAGATCAAAACGATTTAGAATTCGAAATTCTCTACGGCGCCTCGGAAGCAAAATCTCCTCAAAAATGAGGGAACTTGAAATGTTCTCATCCCCATCTCCAATAATTCCTCCGCGTCGTACAGATCCATCAAAAAGATTTCCATCTGCCCTTCCCCAGAATCTGAATCTATCCTTAAATCTCAATGAAATACTTACGATTTTATACATAAGGAATAAATCATCCAACACCTCAGATAACCGGAATGGTTCGATATTTAATATTCCATCCTTTACTGTTCCTGAAACATCCTTATCAATCAAATGAGACATTAGATCCAGGTCCAAATCTCCCCTTTTAAGATAGGGTATAGCAATTCTTTCCGGATCCTTCATTCCACTTAAAAGAGAACATATATTGATGTTATTTTCGAGTTCTCTCGCTATGGATTCTGCCCATCTAAATTGAATAGCAGCTCCAACAGTTTTTCCATCTTCCAATGGGAGTTCTACCTCATCGTATTCATTGTTCCCATTATCCTTTCTTTCTCTGCCCTGAACGTCCGATCCAACAAACTTTTCTTGGTCTTGAATATTCGATCTAACATCTTCTCGTTCTTGAACATATAATCTAACATATTCTTTCTGTTGTTCTATTTCTTCCCGGTTTCGAACATTTGATCTAACATCTTCTTTCCCATATGATCTAAAAATATCTTTGCGTTCCTCCCGTAGAAGCGATTTTCTCGATATGATCATCAATTCAGGTTTATATGTATTATTCATTCCTACAAGTTCTGGGAATAACCATAACCTTAAATTTGATCTGGAACGATCCGTTCTTATTTTATGAATTATTGGAGAATTGGTAAAAGAGAAATTGTCTCTTTCTTCCCCGCTGATCCCTTGAGAATTCGTAGCATCATGAATATACCTTTCCCTAGGGATCTCTTGCCCCCTAGGAATCTCTTGACAATTGGTAACATTTTGATTATCCAATGTATCAAAGAGTCCCAATTCACGTATAATACTACTATTAGATAGAATATCTTTCCGTTCATTCTGTTGTACTGGCAGCCCATTAAGACCCAAGTCTTTTGTGAAATCAATATAACTATACGAAAAAAGATTGTATCTGCAACGTTTGTTCAGTTTCCGGGTTCGTCCCGGGGAAAGTTTCACCAAAAAAGGGGGATATCCCTGTTGTTGTTCATAGGGAATGAATCTATTTTCTTCATAGGAATGAAGAAAATCTCGATTATCAATTATTCGTTGCTTACTCATTTCATTTCTCCATCTCTGTGGTGCTATTCTAGACCATATCTGCGAGGATAAATTGTACCGATCGCAACATTTTAACCACTCTTTCCAGTCATTTCCTCTCAAATCTTGCGGTTCTTTAGAATACAATATTCCTTGTATATCTAAGAATTCTTTTATATTATCTTTGATAAAAGGATACGATGCTTTATGTTGTAATAGATATTTTGAATGGGACTTGTTTATTGCTCTTATTTGCCATATCTCGTGAAATATATATGCTTGGGACATTAAGATCATGTCCCGATCGGGACCAACTTGTAAATCTCGTATCTCTTTGGTAATTGAATGGTAGTTGGGGATTTTACCCTCATTTGTCTCCGAAATATCGTTCTTAAAAGGATAGATTCTTCTGTAAATTGTTACAAGATTCCTCGTCGATCTAATACAAAATCGTGTGTTTAACCTTATGAGGCGAATAACGCTTAGGGAAATATCTCTGCCCATTATTTCAACAAATAGATTCATTAAATAGGGCCATTTAAAAATTAATCGTATACTTCTCTTTATAAATTGAACAAGTGTTTGTCGAATCTGAACCAATCGCTTTTTGAATTCCGATCCTATATAAATAGAACATTTATTATTATTTTTCTCTAGATCAATATTAATCCCTAAATTCACTAGATATTTATCAGTAATCTGTTTGATCTGATCATTCGTTGTGATTGTCCAATCATCTGGATCCTCAATATTTGTTCGAGTTCCATATCCAGATCGATCCTGAATCTCCGGTGGAAAATTTGCACTACTCGCAGGCCCAGTTCCAATCCGTAATTGATATTTATTCGGGATCTGGTTATTTATTCCGATATTTTTTGTACTTATATTGTCCGGTTGAGGTCCGGGTTCATTTATTCGTCCTATTCCTGATAGAACCGTTCTTATCAATCGTCCTTTCAATTCTTTGATAATGGGTTCCCAAAAGGAAGGTATTTTTTTTGGATAACCAAAGGGTACTTCAGTTTCCAACCCCCAGGTCGTTAAATAGCTAGAACTCGATTTTTCTCCTTTGTCAAATTGGAGCTCAGATTCATGCCAGGGTTTCAAACGAAAAGGGAATAGAATCTTTATCTGAATGCCATCTCTGAGCCATCTGTCCGGAAATTCCGTTTCTGAGAATTCAATCCCATCATAAGTGCATTTTATATGAATTTCTCTACTCCATTCTCCCCAATCCTCATCCCATTCGGGGACTTGAAATAATAGCATACGACTAATATTTTTAGTTATTATTAATGAGGGTAATATTATATGTTTTCTAAGAATTGATTGGGTCACTAAGATAAAACCTCTTATTTTTTGATTTAATGAGAAATCCAATTTGTCTGCTATTGAGAGACGATCAACTTTTGATCTCTCCCCAGAATAAGCTCTTCCCGATTCCGAGTCTTTATTCATCAAATTCGTAACAATTTGTTTCAGGTCTACTCTATTGGGCATATCAAAAGAATCTTTTGGAAAAGTGGGTATTTCCATTCTTCCCAAAAATAGGAATAAAGGGGAATGTGCACCCGTTTGTATCATCTTCCATATTATAGTTCTACGCCTTTGAGCACGCATGGATCCTTTTACTAGGTTCCGACGAAAATCTGACTCTTCTGAATAACGTCTCACAATTCTCTGTATTCCGTTCGGGTCGATAATTGTTATACTCCTGATCTTTCTTGGGCGAAGATCATTTATTGAGGGTATGAAGTCATATTTACCGCTTCTCAAATTGTAGGACCATCGAGGCACATGTTTCTGAATCTCTGGAATTTCTAAAGGTTCATTGAAGAGTATTTTCCCGCAAAAGACAGTAATATATTTTATTTGGGTCGAATCACCCGTAGATGAATTATTCCAAAGATCCCGGAGTACTGTCCATTCCTTCTGTCCCAAATGTTCAAAAAGTGAAACCTGTTCCGCAGGAGGAAGACTAAGGATTAATTCCCATCTCATGGGACTTGTGGATATAACATTTTTTTCGTCAATCATACCAGGAATATCCAACAAATATCTTGCATAGGTCTCCTTATTACATGAAGCTATTCCCAATAGAACCTCAATATGGATCCTTCGATCCCATGAGACTATTTCTGACAAATCTCTCAACGAGTCTTTTGCATGAATCTTTTCATTACTCGAAGCCATTTCCAAAGAATCTATTATAGGAATTCCTCGATCATTCGAATAAGCTATATTCGGCAAATCCTTCGTATGGATCTCCCAATTCTCTGAATTTCGGATCATTTGCTCCGCTAATAGATAAAGTTGTTTTGAAATAGGTTCAATTTTATTATTCTCTGATAATTCATTTATCAAAATGAACGAGTGAATGGTATCTGTAGGTAGTGGTTCCCAGGGCAGCGGAAAGTTTTTTCGTTCCAATTCTTGCCAATGATCAGAGATCCGATCTTCAATTTGATTCTTCCAAGATCCCTCCGCGGAGGCCTTCGTAGATACCTTTGTTAAATCCGGAAGATCCAAATTGATCGAATCACTCAAAATCCAAGGTGATCGTAATTTATCAATTATTCCACGAGATGGCCCATTCAGAAAAGGATCATGCATCTTAGGAAAGGAATCTCCCTGAGATTTGGATAATTTCACTCCTTTTTCCATCACATCTCCAACAGGGGATCCGTTGCCTAGAGCTTCTATTCGGTTCCTTAATTCATCGCCCAAGTTCTTCTTTCTCCGTTCTTCAGTACAAATCCATTGACAATAAAGATCTTCGGATGAGGAAAAGGTATTCGAAAGATTCCTATATTTTTCGATCCTTTCCCCAAATACCGACATACTAGGTAGAGATGCGAAAGATACCCTTTGCTTTCCATCACTTAAACATGTGTCGAAGAAATATTGGGATACTCCAGCCTTTACAGGACCTGAGTGAGTAAATGGACTATTCCTGATATATCGCAATGGCCTATTCCATCTGCGATGATCAAACAAAATAATGGGCCATGGTTGATCGAACCATGGTGATTCTTCATTGGGGAGTCCTTGAAACTCATTTTGATTCCTATACACGAAGTCATCATTTATTTCTTCATTAGAAATAATAAACGGCGATGGAGTTCTGCCCAAATATAAGAAACAGAAATAATAAATAAGAATACTAAAAGTTCGATTTATATAGCGTTTTAATGTGGTATAACCCATGGGCGAATCACGTTCTATACGAAAAGATACCAATCTTGCCAGTCTTATGAATAGAGCATGACCACCCAACCAACCACAAAAACTACTTATTACAAATAATAGATTATTGCTATAACGAAAAAGAAAAAGGTTCATCAGCCTTGTTAATATGGGACTTGGTAAAATAACAGGATTCAGTAATTGAAAAATTAGGCTATCCATAAATAGACCTAGAATTCCAGGATTGTTTAGTGAATTTATGGGGTACAGAGATTTTGAATTTGAAAGCTTCTCGGTGATATGGAAACAATGAAGAAACATGTAAGGTACAACTAATAAAGTTATTGCGTGAGGTTTACCCAACGCTGCATAGATAGGTGAATAGTACATTGATAAAAATACTATTAATTGTCCCATAATAGAACCACTTATAGCTACTATACCATCAGCAGTTCCTTCCAGAAGGAAAGTTCTCATAGGGAATATCTGAGAAAGGCCAATGGGCAATGTGGTAATAAATCCGTAATATAGTCCAAATAAAATGATCGGACCTGATACTTCTACCCGTGATGATATTGAATCCCATGGTAGACTCAGTGCTATAAGTATCATATTCACTATAAGTATCATATTCAAAATCCTTCTTTAAAGACGTGTAATGATTATAGAAATTCTTTTGATATCTCCCATATCTGGGAGATATGGATATGAATAGTTATTATTTTCTACATTCATGAATTCAATTTCATAGAATTGGTCCCAATTTGCAATTGATCTTTACCCAATCTCTCCATATATGCCACATATATGCACATCCATGTTCATCGCTTATAGCATGGATCAAATAGATAAAGATATTTGTATATAAAGGTATATTTGTGTATATATATATACATATTATATATATTTATGTATGCCATTAGCACATAGATTCGATCCGGAAATCTTCCTATTGGGATTTGTTGTCCCTTTTGACTAGGCTGGCCCGGCCCAAGTATTCTAAATTGTCGTTACGCCGCAAGGGTCGGGTGACTAATTCAAGGACATTCCTCGCATTGGCAAATCCGTGAATATGCGCAAAGGTGAATTCAACTGACCATTTAGTATTCATTCCTCTTGCTTCTAATGGACCAGCATGAGCCATTCCGGTGATGGCTAAGTCGGGTTGTAACTCACGCATACGCCGTATTTGATTATAATTATCTGGTTTTTCCACAATTCGTGGTATCGGTACACACATCTCTATACATGTATCTCGTAAAAGTGCTAATTCAGCAGCTTGATATCGTTTATCCATATATGGGATACCAATCTCATAAACGATCATTCCACATCTAATTAAGAATCTTGCTAGAGGTACTTCTAGCAGATTATCTCCCATGAAAAAGACAGATTTTCCACGTACCAAAGAAATATAATCCTTCAAACTTTCCCACATCCGTTTCTCCCTTTCCTCCAGACCTTGGGTTTCAATATAAAATACGGGACAAATCTTTTCGATCCAAGCACGCGTTCCGTCCGGACCGATAGGAAAAGGGGCTCCTATTAATCTACATCTTTCACGTCTTACCAAAGTTGTTGCTGTACGACCCAGAAATGGATTGACACCACAGACATAAACTCCATCACCTAATGATGGAAGATGAGTATATCTATGGGCGGGTAACCAACCTGATACCTTGACGGATTGGCGCCTTAATTCCGGATTGAGTTGAGAAGCTACATTTGAAGGTAAGGATCCAAAAAGAGTCAAGGGGGGATGATCTCCATATTCTACTAGTTCTTCTTTTTCTTTTTTTGGGGGAGAAGGGAAAGGGAATAAATCTTGTATAGTTCCATTCCGTTCACGAACGAAGGATTCCTGTTCTAAACAACGATGTGCCATCGCAGCTAGCACAGTGTCTTCCCCTTGAGTAGAAGCATAATCCAGCCCATTTGCTCTTGCTACTACAATTGGTATCCCAATCTCAGATTCCAATTTGGGTGCCATACCTTCTAAATCCATTTTTATTATTTCTGTAGTACAAGTACCTATCCATATGATGACATTGGGGTTTCTATCTTTTTTTATCCAAATACAAAGCCTTTTCAATTCTTCATAATCATTCAATTGAGCCAAAATATCTCCCTCTTCTAATTCTGCCATTGCATAGCGAGGCTCTGCAAAGATCATAACTCCAAGCATATTTTGTAGAAAATAACCACATGTCTTTGTGCCTATCACCAAAAAGAAACTGTCTTCAATCTTTTGGTATAACCAAGATACGCAGCTAATGGGACAAAAGGTATGATAATTACCCGTTTCACATTCAAAAGCGAGAGTTTCATGGATATCCACTGACATAAATAGATCTTCCAACGAACCGATCAACGAATCAATTGTTGATCTCAAACCATCGTAAATTAAAGGAAATCTTCCTGATTATTCTCCTGTTCTCCATCATTAATAGGACTTAGGTAGGAATCGGAAAGTAAACTGAAGAATTCCCGATCCGGAATCTCTTTCGGTACAATACCTTCTGGTTGAGACAATATCTGATCTGCTATATTCAAATAATGTTCACACACATAGCTAAGGGATGGCTCAGATTCAACCATTTCAAATAAGGTTTTACCCTTGACTCTAGATATTCGAATCTCTTCGATAAGAGGTAAGACCTCTATTATGGGCATTGGACAGACTTCTACATATTCATCGATAAGATCTCTTTTAGATGTACGATTTCCGACCAAGCCCGCTAATCGAAGTATATGCGTACGAGCTTTTTCCCCAATAGAGACAGCAATACGATTGGCTGCAAATAACGCATCAAATCCATTATCTGTAATTATTACGCAATAATCTGCATAGTTCAATGGAGCAGCAAACCCTCCACAAACTACATCACCTAGCACATCGAATAATACAATATCATACTCGTGAAATGCATTCAATTCTTTCAACAATTTCACGGTCTCCCCTACCACATATCCCCCACATCCGGCTCCTGCGGGGGGTCCCCCTGCTTCTACACAGTCTACTCCTCCATAACCCTTGTGAATCACATCTTCGGGCCAAACATCCTCATAATGATAATCCTTGGACTGCAAAGTATCTATAATTGTAGGTACCAGAAATCCTGTAAGAGTAAAGGTACTATCGTGTTTTGGATCGCATCCAATTTGTAAGACTTTTCCACCACGTCTTGCTAGGGCTAT